TTTTCGAGAAATACGAGACATCTAAGTCGTACAAGTAAAGAGATCTATTCATTGATAAGAAAAAGAAAAAACGTGAACGGTGATTGGATTGATGAGAAAATAGAATTCTGGGTCGCGAACAGTGATTCGATTGATGATGAAGAAAGAGAATTCTTGGTTCAGTTCTCCACCTTAACGACAGAAAAAAGGATTGATCAAATTCTATTGAGTCTGACTCATAGTGATCATTTATCAAAGAATGACTCTGGTTATCAAATGATTGAACAACCGGGATCAATTTCCTTACGATACTTAGTTGACATTCATCAAAAGGATCTAATGAATTATGAGTTCAATAGATCCTGTTTAGCAGAAAGACGGATATTCCTTGCTCATTATCAGACAATCACTTATTCACAAACCTCGTGTGGGGCTAATAGTTTTCATTCCCCATCTCCTCATGGAAAACCCTTTTCGCTCCGCTTAGCCCTATCCCCTTCTAGAGGTATTTTAGTGATAGGTTCTATAGGAACTGGACGATCCTGTTTGGTCAAATACCTAGCGACAAACTCCTATGTTCCTTTCATTACGGTATTTCCGAACAAGTTCCTGAATGACAAGCCTAAAGGTTATCTTATTGATGATATCGATATTGATGATAGTGACGATATCGATATTGATGATGACCTTGATATTGATACGGAGCTGCTAACTATGACGAATGTGCTAACTATGTATATGACGCCGAAAATAGACCGATTTGATATCACCCTTCAATTCGAATTAGCAAAAGCAATGTCTCCTTGCATAATATGGATTCCAAACATTCATGATCTGCATGTGAATGAGTCGAATTACTTATCCCTCGGTCTATTAGAGAACTATCTCTCCAGGGATTGTGAAAGATGTTCCACTGGAAAGATTCTTGTTATTGCTTCGACTCATATTCCCCAAAAAGTGGATCCCGCTCTAATAGCTCCGAATAAATTAAATACATGCATTAAGATACGAAGGCTTCTTCTTCCACAACAACGAAAGCACTTTTTCATTCTTTCATATACTAGGGGATTTCACTTGGAAAAGAAGATGTTCCATACTAACGGATTCGGGTCCATAACCATGGGTTCCAATGCGCGAGATCTTGTAGCACTTATCAATGAGGCCCTATCAATTAGTATTACACAGAAGAAATCCATTATAGAAACTAATACAATTAGATCAGCTCTTCATAGAAAAACTTGGGATTTTCGATCCCAGATAAGATCGGTTCAGGATCATGGGATCCTTTTCTATCAGATAGGAAGGGCTGTTGCACAAAATGTACTTCTAAGTAATTGCCCCATAGATCCTATATCTATCTATATGAAGAAGAAATCATGTAAGGGAGGGGATTCTTATTTGTACAAATGGTACTTCGAACTTGGAACGAGCATGAAGAAATTAACGATACTTCTTTATCTTTTGAGTTGTTCTGCCGGATCGGTCGCTCAAGATCTTTGGTCTTCATCCAGACACGATGAAAAAAATTGGATCACTTCTTATGGATTCGTTGAGAATGATTCTGATCTAGTTCATGGCCTATTACTATTATTACTATTAGAAGTAGAAGGCGCTCTGGCTCTGGCGGGATCCTCACGGACAGAAAAAGATTGCAGTCAGTTTGATAATAATCGAGTGACATTACTTCTTCGGTCCGAACCAAGGAATCAGTTAGATATGATGCAAAATGGATCTTGTTCTATCGTTGATCAGAGATTTCTATATGAAAAATACGAATCGGAGGAAGGGGCCCTCGATCCGCAACAGATAGAGGAGGATTTATTCAATCACATAGTTTGGGCTCCTAGAATATGGCGCCCTTGTGGCAATCTATTTGATTGTATCGAAAGGCCCACTGAATTGGGATTTCCCTATTGGACTGGGTCATTTCGGGGAAAATGGATCATTTATCATAAAGAGGATGAGCTTCAAGAGAATGATTCGGAGTTCTTGCAGAGTGGAACCATGCAGTACCAGACACGAGATAGATCTTCCAAAGAACAAGGCTTTTTTCGAACAAGCCAATTCATTTGGGACCCTGCGGATCCCTTCTTTTCCCTATTCAAAGATCAGCCCTTTGTCTCTGTGTTTTCACGTCGAGAATTCTTTGCAGATGAAGAGATGTCAAAGGGGCTTCTTGCTTCCCAAACAAATCCTCCTACATCTATATATAAACGCTGGTTCATCAAGAATACGCAAGAAAAGCACTTCGAATTGTTGATTCATCGCCAGAGATGGTTTAGAACCAATAGTTCATTATCTAATGGATCTTTCCGTTCTAATACTCTATCCGAGAGTTATCAGTATTTATCAAATCTGTTCCTATCTAACGGAACGCTATTGGATCAAATGACAAAGACATTGTTGAGAAAGAGATGGCTTTTCCCGGATGAAATGAAACATTTGATTCATGTAACAGGAGAAAGATTCCCCATTCCTTAGCCGTAAAGATATGTGCCCATGAAAAGGGGATTAAGTGGAA